ACCAAGAACAAAATGGTTCTATAGAAGAGGTTCATGCTTCCTTTGTTGAGGTAAGGGCAAATGATCTAATTCGCGATTTCATAAGAATTGAGTTAGTCAAGTCCACTATTTCGTATACCGGAAAAAGGTATGATAGGGCAAGTTCCGGATTGATTCCCGATAATGGATTAGATTGCACCAATATCAATCCTTTTTATTCCAAGGCGAAGATTCAATCACTTAGCCAACATCAAGGAACTATTGGTATGTTGTTGAATCGAAATAAGGAATGCCAATCTTTGCTAATTTTGTCATCATCCAATTGTTCTCGAATTGGTCCATTCAATAGTTCGAAATATAACAATAACAATGTGACAAAAGAATCGGATCCCCTAATTCCAATTAGGGATTATTTAGGTCCCTTAGGCGCTATTGTACCTAAAATATCGAATTTTTATTCATCTTACCATTTAATAACTCATAATCAGATCGTGTTAAAGAAATATTTGCTACTTGACAATTTGAAACAGATTTTCCAAGTACTTCAAGTACTTAAATACTGTTTAATAGATGAAAATAGGAGGATTTATAATCCCGATCTATGCAGTAACATCGTTTTGAACCCATTCCATTTGAATTGGTGCTTTCTCCATCATGATTATTGTGAAGAGACATCGATCAAAATTAGCCTTGGACAATTTATTTGTGAAAATGTATGTCTATTTAAATACGAACCACACGTAAAAAAATCTGGTCAAATTTTAATTGTTAATGTCGACTTTTTAGTTATAAGATCGGCTAAGTCTTATTTGGCTACTCCTGGAGCAACTGTTCATGGTCATTATGGGAAAATCCTTTACGAAGGAGATACATTAGTTACATTTATATATGAAAAATCGAGATCTGGTGACATAACGCAAGGTCTTCCAAAAGTAGAACAAATCTTAGAAGTGCGTTCGATTGATTCAATATCGATGAACCTCGAAAGGAGAGTTGAAGGTTGGAACGAGCGTATACCAAGAATTCTTGGGATCCCCTGGGGGTTTTTGATTGGAGCTGAGCTAACCATAGCCCAAAGTCGTATCTCTTTGGTTAATAAGATCCAAAAGGTTTATCGATCCCAGGGGGTACAGATCCATAATAGACATATAGAGATTATTGTACGTCAAGTAACATCAAAAGTGTTGGTTTCAGAAGATGGAATGTCTAATGTTTTTTCGCCTGGAGAATTAATCGGATTGTTGCGAGCGGAACGAGCAGGGCGCGCTTTGGACGAATCAATCTGTTATCGGGCAATCTCATTGGGAATAACAAGAGCGTCTCTGAATACTCAAAGTTTCATATCCGAAGCAAGTTTTCAAGAAACCGCTCGAGTTTTAGCAAAAGCTGCTCTACGAGGTCGTATTGATTGGTTGAAAGGCCTGAAAGAGAACGTTGTTCTGGGGGGGATTATACCTGTTGGTACCGGATTCCAAAAATTTGTGCACCGTTCAAGGCAAGACAAAAACATTTATTTGGAAATCAAAAGAAAAAATCTATTCGAGTTGGAAATGAGAGATATTTTGTTACACCATAGAGAATTATTTTGTTCTTACGCGACAAACAATTTCCATGAGACAAATTTACATGAGACATCAGAACAATCATTTATGCGATTTAATGATTCCTAAGAGCGGATTCATTTTCACTTTAATTATCTTTTAACTATACTGGTCTGATTATTGATTTGGTAATAAATAAAATAAGTAATTAAAAAAAATTATGGTTTGTGCCGTGTATCAATGGTCAATCCCCGGTAGAAGGTTCCATCGGAACAATTATTTATTTCAAGGTACCTCGTCTCTTTGTTAATAATACGAAAAAGAAAAAACAAAAAGGAAGTGTGGGAAAAAATGACAAGAAGATATTGGAACATCAATTTGGAAGAGATGATGGAAGCAGGAGTTCATTTTGGTCATGGTACTAAGAAATGGAATCCTAGAATGGCCCCTTACATTTCTGCAAAGCGTAAAGGTATTCATATTACAAATCTCGCTAGAACTGCTCGTTTTTTATCAGAAGCCTGTGATTTAGTTTTTGATGCAGCAAGTAGGGGAAAAAACTTCTTAATCGTCGGTACCAAAAATAAAGCATCGGATTCAGTAGCATCAGCTGCAATAAGGGCTCGGTCTCATTTTATTAATCAAAAATGGCTCGGTGGTATGTTAACGAATTGGTCCACTACGGAAACGAGACTTTATAAGTTCAGGGACTTAAGAGCAGAAGAAAAGATGGGGAAACTCAACCGTCTCCCCAAAAGAGATGCAGCAATGTTGAAGAGAAAATTATCTACCTTGCAAACATATCTCGGTGGGATCAAATATATGACGGGATTGCCTGATATTGTGATCATCGTTGATCAGCAAGAAGAATATACGGCTCTTCGAGAATGTGCCATTTTGGGGATTCCAACGATTTGTTTAATCGATACAAATTGTGACCCAGATCTTGCAGATATTTCGATTCCAGCCAACGATGACGCTATAGCTTCAATTCGATTGATTCTTAACAAATTAGTATCCGCAATTTGTGAAGGTCGTTCTAGCTATATAAGAAATCGTTGATTATGATTAAGATTAAGAATAATAAAATTAGTTAATGTTAATTATTGGGCAACTCCATAGATTTATTGGATCGGTTACTTTTTTTGAATTTTTAAAAATAGATAAAAAAAAAGAACTGGGGATATTGATATATATTATGATGTTATGTGATTTCTTGGTATCCTAAATATATGATTAATGATTCAAGTTGGTGAGTTGAGAAAGAAATGGTTGAATCAAACTAATTCCTTTTTTGAAGTTCAATTTCTATCAGAGGACAATATGAATGTTATACCATGTTACATTAAAACACTCAAGGGGTTATACGATATATCGGGTGTAGAAGTAGGCCAACATTTCTATTGGCAAATAGGAGGTTTACAAATCCATGCCCAAGTACTTATCACTTCTTGGGTCGTAATTGCTATCTTGTTAGGTTCAGCCATCATAGCTGTTCGGAATCCACAAACCATTCCGACCGACGGTCAGAATTTCTTTGAATATGTCCTTGAATTTATTCGAGACTTGAGCAAAACCCAGATTGGAGAAGAATATGGACCTTGGGTTCCTTTTATTGGAACTATGTTCCTATTTATTTTTGTTTCTAATTGGTCAGGTGCCCTTTTACCTTGGAAAATCATACAGTTACCTCATGGGGAGTTAGCTGCGCCCACGAATGATATAAATACTACTGTTGCTTTAGCTTTACCCACGTCAGTGGCATATTTTTATGCAGGTCTTACCAAAAAAGGGTTGGGTTATTTCGAGAAATACATCAAACCAACTCCAATACTTTTACCAATTAACATCCTAGAAGATTTCACAAAACCCTTATCTCTTAGTTTTCGACTTTTCGGGAATATATTGGCTGATGAATTAGTAGTTGTTGTTCTTGTTTCTTTAGTCCCTTCAGTAGTTCCTATACCTGTCATGTTTCTTGGATTATTTACAAGTGGTATTCAAGCTCTTATTTTTGCAACGTTAGCCGCGGCTTATATAGGTGAATCCATGGAGGGTCATCATTGACTAGTTTTCGAAATAGTCTTTTTTTTTTAGCTTATCCCAATTCATGCATGGTTCAAGATAATCTGCTTGGTTGGAGAACATAATAGATATAAATACGTATGAATATATGACCTAGAGTCGTAGGAGAGAAGATGAACGATATTACGGAATTGTAAAAAAAAAAAGGATGGGTTGGGGAGGTCACACTAGATGTATGTAATGTCTATAAGTCCAGCCACTTTTTGTGTGGGTTTCGAGGAATGATTCTATAATCCGATTCAATATAAAATGTGGCCAGTTTACGTTATGGAAGAAAGAAATGTATATGTAATATGTATATGTAATATTAGATATTCACTAGTTATATAGTCCTATCTATATATAAATAGAAGTCCTTATGCCTTACCTATATACTAACTAACTATATATATATCTAACTATATGCTATATATATGTAATATATATATAGCAATATATATAGATAGCAATATATATAGCAAAATAAATAAAAAAAATATATATATATGTATTGATATACATATTGATATCGTTATATTGATATATTGATATCGTTGATATCGATCATATTTATATCCATTGCATATATTGATGATTGCATATATTGATTTGATTGCAGTTTACTGCATTTAGATTAGATGGATTACAAGATAAGTCAAGTCCTTTCTTCTGTTTCATTTGTGATTGTGGATTGGATGAAAAAACAGATGAACTCAAGGATATAGAAGAGTAAAGAACGAAGGATGGAATGAAAGAATGGTTGGAAAGAAAGAAATGCAATAACTAGAGCCGTATGTATATGGATTTACAAAAACTTCATCATGGGTAGAAACAAAAAACGAGATATCGAAGTAGTTCTGACGATTCAGTAATATTATCATTAGTTTTTAGTTACTCCGACCCAATAGATCTTAATGATCAAACTTAATGATAAAATTAAGTAATAATTCATTGGTTGATTGTATCATTAACCATTTATTTTTTTTTTGTGCGAGGAACTTACCATGAATCCACTGATTTCTGCCGCTTCCGTTATTGCTGCTGGATTGGCTGTAGGACTTGCTTCTATTGGACCCGGAGTTGGTCAAGGTACTGCTGCAGGCCAAGCTGTAGAGGGTATTGCGAGACAACCAGAAGCAGAGGGTAAAATACGAGGTACTTTATTGCTTAGTCTAGCTTTTATGGAAGCTTTAACAATTTACGGACTGGTTGTGGCATTAGCGCTTTTATTTGCGAATCCTTTTGTTTAATCCTAGAAATGTAAAAAAGTACCTTAGATTACATACTTATTTTACTTTTTTTCTTTATTAACTTGAAATTAAATTGTCGTTTGCTTCTTCGAATTATATCAACACTTTACTCCTATAATTACTTATTTGTTGAGACTACAGGAAGGACTGCTTTGAGGATGAGGAA